CTTATAAAGTTCTTCCGTCAAACCCTGATCAATAAACCTACAAAATCCTTCAAATTGTATCTGATTAAATCCAGGTATTGTAGCCATTCCCCCATTTCCATCCCCGAGCATTTTGAATTTCCCATTTATCAAAAAATCCCACTATTAGTTCATTCTTCACCGACTTATATAGATGATCTAGCAACGATGGAATTTATATTCTGTTTACTGAATCACATGAAATTTTACTCACCTCCATATCTGGAATAGAATGTATGAAATACGTATGAATGGAGAAATAAAAAGAGTTTTCTACTTAAATTGGAATTTTTCTACTTAAATTGGAATTTTTTTATTGAAATTTGTAATGGATACAAATGGAAAGAAATTTCTAAAACATTCCTAGAAAAAAATTCTGCCACTTAAACTTATTAAGTTATAGAAATTTTGAGAGAATATCAAAACAAAAAAATGATTCAATTTCTACCATTATTATGATATTACATATGTGAAGTTTCTAATATAAATAAAAATAGAAGAGTTGTATTTATTAAACACGTATGCAAATATTAATACCCCTCTTCTCTTTTATTGTATTGCCATTCTATTTGGGGCAACACAGGTTGTGCTCTATTAAAAGAAAATTTCTATTTTCTATTCAATTCAAAATTCAGATATGAAAATTTTCTGAGAATTCCTTACTAGGCAACATATATAAATAAGATAATAGACATCTGTGTAACAGTTCCTGCTCTGGGGTTTACATATACTCATGATTGTTGTTATAATTGAAATTGAAAGGGTTTTTTAACTCAATATTGATGTATCAATTTGTATTTTCTTATGTCATTAGGAAAAGAAAATCCAATTTTGAGATTCAAACCGTTCATGAATTCGCAGTCAGCAGTCAATAGTTAATGGTTCAAATTTGTCATAAATTTTGACTTTTGCGAATGAAAATCCACATTTTATTTTTAATAGAAAGTGGGAGAAGTTGGATATTTTGAGATACTATACTAGGGCGGATCAAATCCAATCGAAATCAAAATAGTGGAAGAGTTTCTTTTAGGAAAAAAAGCATTAAGAAAAAAGGAACTCACGATGCAAGTACAACAAAAAGCAGTTCAGTAATACGGGACAAATTTCACCAATTTTGTATATCGTTTTGGCGGCATGGCCGAGTGGTAAGGCGGGGGACTGCAAATCCTTTTTCCCCAGTTCAAATCCGGGTGTCGCCTGCAAAAGACTTGAAGTCTCTTCTTCTGTTCTGCTGATATAACTCGCCGAATTATTTCTCATCAGAAATAGAGGAAAGGGGCTGTTGATACTTATTTGATTCGAAGCATTCGGGTGGGGTTTTTCGAAAAGATTGTAAATCCTTGCATCTAGGATTCAAGTATATATTCTAAGGGTAGGGGATTATCAAGATTTCGCGATTCCCTTCTACTACTAATCACCAATCTTTGTACTACTAATGTAGTGTCTAATGATTAGATCTTGAATTAGATTGGATAACCTGATACCTGATAGAGGAAATCAAATTCAATTACAATTAATAGTTGTAGAAGATACTTTCTATACGACGGACTTGCGAGAATCTCTGAGTGCTCGGGTATCCAATCAATATTAAATTGGCCGGATAATTCACTTTTAATTTTAATTAAAGTTCACTTTTAATTTTAATTAAAGTTAAAGTAAAGGATAAAAAGATAAAGAATTTATTTTCGGCAACTCCTAATCAAGAATATACTGTCTCCCCACTTTTCACAGAGATAATCGGAAAAGGGTAGGCATTCGATCAAATAGGAAATTAGATAGTGATTTATCTTTTTACTTAATGAAGATCAACAACAAAAAAAGGGCCTTATTATTACTACATGTTCCATTAGTAACATTCCTTCGAGATGTTACTACGTATTTTGCTTATGTTTCATCTTTCCTGATTCGAAATCATATAAGACTTTTTTATAAAATGAATTGATTTATTGGATTGGGTTATCAATAGTATTCAGTCAGAATCCTTTTTTGACTCTGTGCCATTGATTCCACTATACTATTATTATTGAGGAATAATGGAATCATTCCTTCATATTTATAGAGATAAGGGGACATAATTCACATGGATATAGTAAGTCTCGCTTGGGCTGCTTTAATGGTAGTCTTTACATTTTCCCTTTCACTCGTAGTGTGGGGAAGAAGTGGACTCTAGGAGTATTACTAATTAATCAAACTGTATCAATTAGTTTCTAGATCGTTCTGCAACATGTTTTGAACTATTTAAATTTAAAGTGAAAATCAAAAGATCTTTTGATTTTCATTTCGAATTCCATTGGATTCGAATGGAGTAATGCATTATATGAATCATACTTTTTCAATCAAACAGATATTTCACCGATTCCCATTTTTGTATTTCGAAAGGGATCCCGATAATAGTAAATTTATTCTAACCAAATTCTTCCGAAATGTTCTATTTCAATCAACGGGTTCTTGCCAGACTTATAGATGGGTACTGAAGAAGACCAGATTTTTTATTCACTCTTTAATGTTCAAAGAAAAAGTCGTTTTGTTAAGTTTATACGCACTTTCTATGAAAAGTGGTATAGACATAGTGGTTGTCTAACAAGATACTATACATAAGGGGATCTTTACCCCAAGCGAGTCACATATTGCACATTTACCACTTGTTTTATAATTTAAAAAATTGGATTTATGCTTTATCGACTCCCATTTCATATTACGATTTAGTCCATAAAATCGGTGAGTTTTACTCTTCCTTTTTGAAATCCGAGAAGTGCACGCGGAACTCCTCTTGATGGTTCAATCAATTACTTCTTCAGAATGCTTACTAATGATTTTATTACTATATGCCCATATCCTTTTTCCTTCATTGATTTTCTTCTTTTCTTTCGATAGATACCTAGATTCATATTAAAAATCATAAAAAGTCTAGTAATTAGAACCATAAGACATACATAAGAGTAAAACGATTATTTTAGATTGATCGAAACAAATACAAATAGATGGAACAAATAAATAGAATTGGGTGCTATGTCAATTGGATATATGGAATTGATATCCACATACAAATATATGAAGATAATATTGTAGATTAATCTATATTAAGCCTCTATCTTTATTGTATATTGTAAAGTACAACTTTACACATTATACAACTTTATACACTACAATAATTCTAATAGATAGATCATATGGTAGATGAATCTTTCTACCATATGATCTATCTATTAGAATACTGCCGATCATAATCCGCTTATTTCATTTAATAAATTTAAGACGCGAAAATTGGAATCCTTTTCATTTTATTTCGTCAATTTTTGATAAGAACTCGTAAGTCAAGTTTAATTCAAACTAATTATTTTGACTGACTGTTTTTACGTAAATTATAAGTAGAAAGGCTGTAGGAACTAGAATGAATAGTGCAGTAGCAATAAATGCAAGAATATTTACTTCCATAATCTAATCTTTTTTTTACTTCGCAATAACTCGGGATTTAATCCCATAGAGATGATAAACCTTTCGCCTGTAAATTCAATGAATGAATTACCTCTCGATGGTTTTGAATCGGATCAATATCATGAATAACAATATCTGAGCTATCAAATCACTTCGTCGTCGAAAATGGAATAGTATAACATAGAAAGTTCTTTTATCCATACCGAATCCCAACTTGGATTCCTGACCCAATCCAAAACTCCTTTATTCGGTTCCCTCTTTTTTTCTATAACCTACCTTACATCTTTCGTGTACAATCATCTGATCAAGTATCATCAGACCGCCCTTCCACTTCCATTAGTCACGTAGTTACAAATCCAAACAAAAAATAAAAAGAAAAGAAAGAAATTATTAATTCCCTTGCTAAGAGGAGTTGGATCTTTGATTGATCTGTCTTTTACTCCCCCTCCGTAGATTATTGGCGCTGGGAATATATATCAAAAGCCCAGTGTGCAATCTGAATGAAATCCATTTTTCAATTCAATTAGTAATTGATAGTAATTGGGGTTACGCAAAACCAGAAACAGAAAGATAAATTGTTTAATCTAGAAAAGTATTCTATCAGGAGAATTTTGTTAAAGTTAAATTCATTTTTAATTGTGAATTCCATTTGTGTATGCACGCCGCCCCAAAAAAATATAGTACTCTATTGTGTTGTGCATGGATCGGGAACAGTCGAAAAAGCAGGCTCAGTATTTCTTAGAATACTTACTATAATGCTACCAATAATTGTACTAATCCACCCACATATGTTTTTTTCCTACCAAAAGGAAATAAAAAAGAAATAAAGAACCCCCTTTTTTGGTTTGGGAATGAACTTCTGCCCCCCGGCCCCCTTCATAGAAAGGGAGAGATGAATTGATTGCTGTATTTATTGGATCCGTCGGGACTGACGGGGCTCGAACCCGCAGCTTCCGCCTTGACAGGGCGGTGCTCTGACCAATTGAACTACAATCCCAGTGAAATAAGGGATCTAGCAGAGATTTTTATTCTTTTTTATCTCCGTATCGAGTATTTATGAAAGACAGGGGAGTTATACCCTCTCGTGATAGATTGGCAAATTGGGCGAATTATTGGGCCGAGCTGGATTTGAACCAGCGTAGACATATTGCCAACGAATTTACAGTCCGTCCCCATTAACCGCTCGGGCATCGACCCAGGAAGAATCGCTTTTATACTTATTAATAATCCATGATTAACTTCCTTTCGTAGTACCCTACCCCCAGGGGAAGTCGAATCCCCGCTGCCTCCTTGAAAGAGAGATGTCCTGAACCGCTAGACGATGGGGGCCTACTTGCCCAACCGCCATCATACTATGATCATAGTATGAACAGTTTTTTGAAATTGTCAATATAATGGAATGGTATAATTGAATCCGAAGGATCTTTCTTGCCTTTTCTAAGTGTAGAGAATTTTGTGATTCGTCATTCATGAATCATTCATTCTAATCGCCATTCTCCACTCTATATATAAATAAATCTAGTATAGAAATCTATATTGTTTAGTCT